AATTGGTACATGTGCCAGTACGTTGTATTAAAAAACGGTTATAATAAGGGGGTAGGGTTTTTTAATAATAGTTAAACTTATAGAGTTATAAAGAGGTGGCTGAGTGGTTAAAGCGATAAACTGTAAATTTATTGATTACATAATCTTCGTAGGTTCGAGTCCTGCTCTCTTTAAAAAATATACAACAGTGACTACATTTTTAGTTTAATTGGATAAAACTCTAGTCTTCTAAATTAGTTATGTGGGTTCAAGTCCCTCAAAATGTGTTATATTTTTACGGGAGTATAGTTTAAGTAGGGTATAACATGTGTTTTGCATACATAAAATATAGGTTCGAGTCCTATTACTTCCAGTTTTTGCGAATAAGTTTCAAAAATAATATGATTTACAATTACCCTAGATTACAGTTAAACTTTAAGTACTTACAAAAGTATGATATTTTAGACAAAAAACTAATATTTCGTAAAGTTAATTTTATTTGTAGATATCGTACGCAACTAGAATCAATGAATATTGAAAAATTAAATTTTTTATCGACTTTGCTAACGCAGGAATGACTTTGTGGTCAGAAATCAAGTATACAAAACTGTTTTTTGTCTTACACACATAGCATAAAGTTAATTTATTTTGAAATCACTTTACGTAAACTAAGCTTTTGGAACTTTCTTGATTTATATATTAATTCTATTTTTATACATGATTATCGGAGCTTGTCAAAGACGATTTTTTACTTTGAAAAAATACCATACTTTAATACTTTTTCTTTTAATTTATGGGAAAATAACTTTTTGTTCACTAAATTAAAAGAAAACTCTTTAGAAGTTTATCAGTTAAAACAACAATCTTCTATAAAGTCTACGCATTTCTATTTTAATTAGAACTCTAAGGAGAATAGCTCAATCGGTTAGAGCAACGGTTTTCAAAACTGACGGTTGAGGGTTCGAGTCCTTCTTCTTCTGAAATACTAAAAATGTTTAAATGATGTTAACTTCTTTTATAACAAGTCCCTTGGAACAATTTGAAATTGTAACTATTTTTCCTATTTCACTATTTGGCTTAAATTTTTCCCTAACAAATTCTTCACTTTTTTTACTTTTATCATTATTTACCATAATTTGTTCTTTAACTTTCAGCTTTTTTAAAATAAGTTTGGTGCCAACTCTTTGACAACTTTTAAAAGAAAGTCTTTATGAAGTTACTTCGAATATGGTACAAGATAACCTTGGTAAACAAGGGGAGGTTTATTTTCCTTTTATTTTCACATTACATTTACTATTATTAACTTGTAATTTAGTTGGTATGGTACCATATAGTTTTACTGTTACCAGTCATATAGTTTTTACGTTTGGTTTATCTTTGTCAATATTTATAGGTATAAATATTATAGGAATTCGAACTCATGGTATGAAATTTTTTTCTTTATTTTTACCAAGGGGAGTTCCTTTGGTTATTGTTCCTTTACTCGTGACAATTGAATTTGTTTCTTATATAATTAAAGTATTTACTCTATCGATTCGGCTTTTTGCAAACATGACTTCTGGACACACACTTTTAAAAATAATTGCAGGATTTGCATGAACAATGCTGTCTGCAGGAGGACTGTTAGCTTTTTTTCATGTTATACCACTAGGTTTATTAATTGCTTTAATAGGACTTGAGTTTGGTATTGCAGCGTTGCAAGCTTACGTATTTACATTACTAACATGTATTTATTTAAACGATGTGTTAAACATGCATTAAAATTTTAATATTATGCCACAATTAGATCGTATTATAATTTTCACACAGATTTTTTGACTATTTTTAGTTTTCGCATCTTTATATACCATTTTAATCTACTTTTTTTTCCCTATTTTCTTACGATCCCTAAAATCTCGAAACTTAGTTATAGACTCTAATAGTGACGAAAATAACAGCATAAAAACTAATTTTCTATTAACTCAAACTACTATAAATACTGCTTTGAATGAACAGATGCAGTTTGTGAGAGCTGCTTTACTCAAGGACTTTGTTTTATTTAGTAATATTAAGTCTTTTGACTTACGTTCTATAGATGCTTTATTATTAGATTCTATTTTTTATACAACGATGTACAGCAATGAGGTAATTTTACGCAATATCTACTTAAATTCTAAAATTTAAGTTAAAAATAATATAGTTATTAATGTATTTACTAATTATTACGTTACCGTTATTTGGAGCAGTGCTCACAGGCTTTGCAGGTCGATGATTAGGTCATTACGGAGCGGCTATACTTTCAACTAGTTGCGTTGTTATAACGTTTTTTATATCACTATCATTATTTTATGAAGTCGGCTTAGCAGGTATGTCTTGTTTCATTACTTTGTTTACTTGAATTGACTCTGGTACATTCAAAATTACTTGAAGTTTTTTATTTGATAGCCTCACTACAGTAATGCTAGTAATAATCACTACTGTCTCTAGTTTGGTTCATATTTATTCAATAAAATATATGGAAAAAGACCCTCATTTACCTCGTTTTATGGCATACTTAGAAATTTTCACTTTTTTTATGATAATCCTAGTTACATCAAATAATTTGATACAACTTTTTTTAGGTTGAGAAGGTGTAGGTTTAGCTTCTTATCTTTTAATAAATTTTTGATACACTAGGTTGTCTGCGGGTCAGTCCGCTATAAAAGCTTTGGTTGTAAATCGTATAGGAGATTTTGGTTTAAGTTTAGGTATTTTGACATTGTTCTATATTTTTCATTCAGTGGAATACTCTACTATATTTATGTGCGTACCCTTGTTTACAAATTATTATTTAGACGTATTTAATATTAAACTACATGGTTTAAGTTTAGCTGGCATTTTTTTATTCATCGGTGCTTTAGGTAAATCGGCACAATTGGGGTTACATACTTGATTACCTGATGCTATGGAAGGACCTACACCCGTTTCAGCTTTAATACATGCTGCTACAATGGTGACAGCCGGTGTTTTTTTAATGATTCGCTTTTCTCCTTTAATAGAATATTCTACATTTCTCTTATTTTTATTGACAATATTTGGATCGATGACGGCATTTTTTGCTGCCGTAACTGGTGCTTTTCAGAACGACTTAAAAAAAGTAATTGCTTATTCAACCTGTAGTCAACTAGGGTATATGACTCTTGCTTGCGGTTTGTCAAATTATCATGTAAGTATATTCCATTTGTCAAATCATGCGTTTTTTAAAGCATTACTATTTTTAAGTGCAGGTTCAGTTATTCATGCTGTTTCAGACGAACAAGATATGCGTAAAATGGGCTCCTTGTTAAAATTTTTACCTTTGACGTATTCTTTAATGTTAATTGGTTCTTTATCTTTATCCGGTTTTCCTTTTTTATCCGGTTTTTACTCAAAAGATTTTATTTTAGAACTATCACAAGTAGCGAGTTATTCTAGTTTAAACATGTCTTATAGTTTATTTGCGTGCTGGTTAGCAAGTAGCGCTGTTTTCTTTACTGCTTTTTATTCATTCCGGCTTGTTTATTTGACTTTTTTAAATAGTTCTAATACTCCACGTGTAACTGTATTAAATATACATGAATCTTCTTGACTTATTACTTTGCCTTTATTCATTTTAGGTCTTGGTAGTATTTTCATAGGTTATTTAACTAAAGATATTTTCATAGGTTTCGGATCAGACTTTTGGGGTTCAGCAATTTTTATTCTTCCTTGCAATTCTTATGTTCTAGAAGCAGAATGATTACCTTCCTTTATAAAATGAATTCCCTTTTTGTTTAGTTTTAGTGGTATATTAGTTGCTTCATTACTTAATATTTTAGCATTTTATTTTCAAACTGATTTTTGGTATAATAAGTTATTTCTTTTTTGAGCTTTTTTAGCTAATAAAAAATGGTATTGAGATAAAATTTACAATGACATAGTTGTTAATTTCTTGTTAAACTTTGGGTATAAAGTTTCTTTTAAAAATTTGGATAGAGGTTTTGTAGAGTTACTGGGTCCAGTTGGTCTATCTAAGCTAGTACAGGTACTTTCTTTTCGTGTATCTTCAATACAAACAGGTCAGTTGAATCATTATATTTTTTTTATGGTGCTTGGTCTTTCTCTTTTTTCTTTCCCGTTTTTACTTATTTGAGCTTTTAGCTTTGATTTAAATTTTTATGCGTTAGGTATATTTTGTATACTGTTTATTTTTATATAAAACTAAAACGTAAGGTGTTTCAGAATGAAAATTTTTAATATTCTTATACTTATATCAATTGTTCCACTATTAGGAGTAATATTCTTAATTCTAATTCCTGGCAGATACAACTTTTATTGTTCCAATGTGGCTCTTTTTGTCAGCTCTTTTACTTTTTTTTTGTCTTTAATAATGTGACTTACTTTTGATTCTGGTCATAATTCTTTCCAATTTTTATATACAATAGATTGGTTACCTGCATTTAATTTTTACTATACTGCAGGAGTTGATGGTATATCTCTTTTCTTTTTGATTTTAACTACATTTTTAATAATGGTTTGTATACTTATAAGTTGAGGTTCGATACATTATCGTATAAAAGAGTATTTAATTAACTTTTTACTCTTGGAATTCTTGTTGATTCAAGTTTTTTCAGTACTAGATTTATTACTATTTTATGTTTTCTTTGAAAGTGTTTTAATGCCTATGTTCCTCATTATAGGTATATGGGGTTCCCGTGAACGTAAAATTAGAGCAGCTTACCAATTTTTTTTATATACACTAGTTGGGTCAGTTCTAATGCTTTTAGGTATTTTAATTATTTATTCTCATGGAGGAACTACTGATTTACAAATGTTATGAAACTTAGAGCTTTCTGAAAAAAAACAAATCTTTTTATGAGTATCCTTTTTTTTAAGTTTTGCCGTTAAAATTCCTATGATGCCCTTTCATATATGACTTCCTGAAGCTCATGCAGAAGCACCCACAGGCGGTTCTGTTATATTAGCTGGGATACTTTTAAAAATGGGGGCGTACGGGTTTCTACGATTCTCTTTGCCCATGTTCCCTTTTGCAACTATCTTTTTTACACCTTTAATTTTCGTTTTGAGTTTAGTTGCTACGATCTACGCGTCTTTAACCACGCTAAGGCAAGTTGATCTAAAAAAAATTATTGCATATTCATCTATTTCTCACATGGGGTTTGTTACGATTGGGATTTTTACACTTAACGTACAAGGTTTAGAAGGTAGCATTTTTCTTATGCTGAGTCACGGATTGGTTTCAAGTGCTTTATTTTTTTGTGTTGGTATTTTATACGACAGGTATCATACTCGTGTAATAAAGTATTACGGTGGTTTAGTGCAAGTTATGCCTATTTTTTCTATTTTTTTTCTATTTTTTTCTTTTGCTAATATCGGTTTTCCAGGTACTAGCAATTTTGTAGGCGAATTACTCGTACTAATAGGTACTTTTCAATCTAGTTTTATACTAACTTTACTTAGCGGTTTTAGTCTAGTTTTAGGGACAGCTTATTCTATATGAATGTTTAATAGAATAATGTTTGGTACTTTAAAACTTCAATACTTTACTATTTTTCAAGACGTTTCACGTAGAGAATATGTAATATTAGCTTTGATTGCATTTTTAATCCTTTGGATGGGTATATATCCAGAAGTTTTTTTAAACGAAATACACTCTTCTGTTTTTAATTTATTAGAGCAATCTGTGTATTCTCAAAAATAAAAATAGTAATTATGTTACATAAAATTTTTTCGTTAACGTCTTGATGGCTGATTAGATTTATAGCTATATTAACAGCTTTTGGAGTACTTTATGATATCGAAATTATAGTTTTAATTTACGCTTTAGTTTTAATACATTTAAAGTTAGGTTTAGAAACAATTCTGTCAGATTATACTCATAATAAATTTATTTATTATATCTTCTTATTTTTTGTGCGTTTCTTAAGTTTAGAAATGGCTTACTTTTTTTTAGATCTCGTTTTATAATTTCACGGTATTATGTTTATTTCAATTTACGATATATTTTCACTTTTTACGGAAATTTATGCATTACTATGCATTACTATGTTACTTATTTATGGTGTTTTACACAGCACATCTTTTTATTTAGGATATCCTATTTTATATTATAATACAGCATTACTATGCTTTCAAATTTCAATATTTTCAATACTAATACTTTTATATTCTTCTACTTTTACTTTGTTTAGTTGAAACCAGTTACTTATTTTTAGTTCCTTTACATCCGATATTAAACTTATTTTATTATTTTCTTTTTGCTTGTGAATTCTTTTAAGTTTATCTTATGCGATTAATGAAAAACTGATTTCGTTCGAGTATTGAATTTTAGCGTTTTTAGCCGTTGTTGGAATGCTACTAATAGCTCAAGCTTGCGATTTACTTTCCATGTATTTAGCTATTGAATTTCAAAGTTTAGTATTTTATGTTTTAGCTAGTTTTAAAAGAACATCTGAATTTTCGACGGAAGCTGGCCTAAAATATTTTATTTTAGGTGTTTTTTCTTCAGCACTTTTATTATTTGGTTTATCAATTTTGTATACTTTAACAGGCTTAACAAATTTTTATGATTATTCAAAACTGTTCACTGGTTTAGTATCTTTTAGCGATGTTCTAAGTTATGCAATTGCTTCTGGTTTTACCATTATAAGCATCTCCTTTCTTTTTAAATTAAGTGCGGCGCCTTTCCACATTTGGTCTCCCGATGTATATGATGGTGCACCAACGATTACAACGGCTTTTTTTTCTATTATGCCTAAAATAACCATTTTAAGTTTGTTTCTTCGTTTTTGCTTAATATATTTTCATGATTTTTTTTACTTATGACATAATATATTTTTATTTTGTGCTTATGTTTCCATACTTTTTGGAACCTTTGGCGCATTTCAGCAAAAAAAGTGAAAGCGTTTTATAGCTTATAGTTCTATAAGTCATATAGGTTTTATTCTAATAGGACTAGGTACAGGAGAACTTGAAAGTATTTTTGGTGTACTACTTTATGTTATGATATATATTATTTTTATGTTGGGAATATTTTTCATTTTGATTTCTTATAGACATTTTAATTTTCCAAATCACCAACAAATTCGTTATCTAAAAGATTTAGTTTCTTTATATGACACAAATTATGTGTTAGCATTATCTTTAACTTTGTTTCTATTTTCTATGGCGGGTATTCCACCTTTACTAGGCTTCTTTTCTAAAATTTTTATTTTATTACCTAGTATTCAAAATAGGATGTATAGCTTATCAATTTTTGCTGTTTTAATGAGTTGTATTTCCTGTTTTTATTATATTAGACTTATCAAAATTATGTATTTTGATAAAGTACGTAACTTATCAGTAGTGTACCCTATAAGTACTTATAGTTCGCTAATTTTAAGTTTATTGGTATTTTTGTCAACCTTTTTATTTCTTGACTTAGAATTAGTATTACTTTTTTCTGCACGTTTAGCTTTAATGATTTAAATTTATAGTTAGTTATGTGAATACTTATTACTTTACTAAAAATTATTACAATTATTCTACCTTTGTTAATTTCAATAGCGTACATGACTCTCGCAGAAAGAAAAGTTATGGCAGCTATGCAACGTAGAAAAGGACCTAATATTGTAGGTCTATTCGGTTTATTACAACCTCTAGCTGATGGTTTAAAACTTTTTGTTAAAGAAACAGTTTTACCGTCCAGCGCTAATTTAATTATATTTATACTTGCACCTATTATAACTTTTTTATTAGCTTTAGTTTCTTGATGTGTGTTACCTATAAGTGAAGGGTTTGTTTACGCTGATTTAAATGTAGGTGTTTTATACATTTTAGCTACTTCGTCCTTAGGTGTTTATGGAATTATTACAGCTGGTTGATCAAGCAACTCAAAATATGCTTTTTTGGGATGTTTACGTTCAGCTGCTCAAATGGTTTCTTATGAAGTTTCTATAGGCCTCATTTTAATAAACGTTTTAGTTTGTGCTGGGTCCTTAAATTTTACGCAGATTGTTTTAGCACAACAGTCAATTTGATATGCAGTACCTCTTTTTCCTATTTTAATATTGTTTTACATTTCAATACTAGCAGAAACTAATCGTGCTCCTTTTGACTTACCTGAAGCTGAAGCTGAACTAGTCGCTGGGTATAATGTAGAGTATTCTGCTATGGGTTTTGCTCTATTTTTTCTAGGAGAATACGCAAATATGATTTTAATGTGTAGTTTAACAACTATACTTTTTTTAGGTGGTTGGTTACCTTTGTTTAATATACCCTGTTTTATTTGAATTTCACCTGTAATTTGGTTCAGTTTGAAAACAGCTATACTTTTATTTGGTTTTATTTGAGTTAGAGCATCTTTTCCAAGATATCGTTATGATCAATTGATGCGTTTAGGTTGAAAAATATTTTTGCCACTGTCATTAAGCTGGGTAGTCCTAATCTCTGGATTATTAGTGAGTTTAGATTGACTTCCATAAACTTTTATATATACAATGAACATATTATTTTCAGAATACTTTCTTATTTTTTTATTTCTTATTTTTGCGTCCCTACTTTCAATTATTATATTTTTTCTATCCTACTTTTTAGTGTCTCAAAAAGCAAATCAAGAAAAAGTAAGCGCCTACGAATGTGGTTTTAATCCATTTGACGATGCACGATCAACTTTTGATATTCGTTTTTATTTGATAGCAATTTTATTCCTAATTTTTGACTTAGAAATAAGTTTTTTATTCCCTTGGTCTATTATATTAGGTAAATTACCTCAATTAGGGTTCTGAACGATGTTGCTTTTCTTATTTATATTAACTATCGGGTTTGTATACGAATGATTTAAAGGAGCTTTAGAATGGGAATAAATACAACTTTTATGTTTTAACTTTAAGATTTAAGCTGTTAAATACGCGATCCCATTTTGAACTCGAAAGTAGCTTTTTTCTATCATGTATACTGTTTTTATATGGGAACCTTGATTTGTTAAATTTAACTTTATAAAACAAAAATGCAATTTCAAAATAAAAAAATAGGTGTTGTATTTGTTTTATTCACAGCAAACAATACGTTTTACTCATTAACCAATTTCAAGGGAGAAGTTTTGTTTTCTATATCTGCGGGTTCACAAAGAACCAAGAATTTAAAAAAAATAGTTTCTTCTACAATTTATATTACTGTTTTAAAGTTAGCTAAGTATCTTCAAGTAAAAAAATTTACACATATACACGTGAAGATGAAGGGTTTAAGTAAAACTAAAAAACTTATTATAAAAGCATTTTACTATGTAGGTTTAGAAGTTCTTACACTACAAGATATAACTTCTTTCCCCCATAATGGATGCCGCAAAAAAGGGGTTAGACGTATTTAGACCTTATTTAGCGGAATAGTTCAGTTGGTTAGAACATTGGAATCATAATCCAAGAATCGTAGGTTCAAGTCCTACTTCCGTTATTAGAAAAAGCTAGATAGCAAAATAGGTTTTATGCGTAAGATTGCAAATCTTGACAATATCGGTTCGAGTCCGATTCTAGCTTTATAATTTTACCAAGAGGTCTTCTTTAAAAAAATATAATTTTCATGAATATTACTTTACAAAGCGCAAAAATGATTGGTGCAGGTTTAGCGACGATTGGTTTAACTGGTGTAGGAGCAGGAGTAGGTATTGTTTTTGGGTCTTTAGTTATGGCCTATGCGCGTAATCCCTCACTAAAGCAACAGCTATTTACCTATACAATTTTAGGTTTTGCTTTAACTGAAGCTGTAGCACTATTTGCTTTAATGATGGCATTTTTAATTATGTTTACTTAATTATTTTATGTTAAATTTAGGATATAGCGCAAAAGGATAACGCATTTATTTTGGGTATAAAAAATTACAGGTTCGAGTCCTGTTATCCTAAAAAGACTTATGAAAATAATTTATTTTATTATTTATGTCTAAATAGCTCAGTGGTAGAGCATTAGGTTGAAAACCTTTGGGTCATGAGTTCAAATCTCGTTTTAGACACATTTTTATAATAACAGGTATGAATAAAATTTTCAACAGACCCCTTTCACCTCATATCACTATTTACTCACTGCAACTGTCTTCTTTGTTATCAATATGGCATAGAATTTCCGGAGTGCTGTTAACAATTATCTTCTTTTTGAGTCTACATTTTTTAAAATTTAATACTTTACGTATATCTTCTACAATAAATTTTTACTTTTTCACCTCATATTATTTAATATTTTACTTTATGTATTTTTTAATAAGCTTACTCTTTTTATACCATTTCATAAATGGTTTTCGTCACATATTATGGGACTTCGGGTTATTTCTAACTAGTAAATACGTTTTTACTAGCAGTATACTTATTATTTTATTTTTAATTACCTTCCAAACTTTATTTATAAAAATTTTAATTTATTAATATGTTTTTAAAAAAAAGTAATATATTAAACTTGAAGTTTTTAAAAGTTGACCAAATAAAATTCCTGAAAGTTTATCGGTGAAATCCTTATTTTCAAGACAAGCCTTGGTTTGCTATTTACCCTATTGAACTTACAAAATGCGGACCTATGGTTTTAGACGCCTTAATTCAAATTAAAAACAACCAAGACAGTACATTAACATTTAGACGTTCATGTAGAGAGGGTATATGTGGTAGTTGCTCTATGAATATTAATGGAATAAATACATTAGCTTGTTTACAACCTTTAAAAAGTGTAAACAAACATATAATTATTTACCCTTTACCGCATATGTACATAATAAAAGACTTGATATCTGACTTAACAAATTTTTATTCACAGTATAAATCTATTAAACCATGACTTAACGTTTCCAATTTTGAGACTCAAAAAGAACATTTCCAATCTAAAAATAACAGATTGAAATTAAATGGATTATACGAATGTATATTATGCGCTTGCTGCTCTTCAAGTTGCCCTAGTTATTGGTGGAACCATGATAAATATTTAGGTCCAGCAGTATTACTACAAGCCTATAGATGAATTATAGACAGCAGAGATCGTAAAACTAAGCAAAGGTTAATTTTTTTGAGTCACAAAATGCGCTTGTTTCGTTGTCATACCATTATGAATTGTAGTCAAACTTGCCCTAAAGGATTAAATCCAGGAAATGCAATATCTCTCATTAAGTATAAACTACTTAATTTATAAAGTTTTTGGCGAAGAACGGGACTCGAACCCGCAACTTTTAGATTCACAATCTATTGTTCAGCCTATCGAACTCTCTCCGCCTTTTATATGCGACGATAACTCAATTGGTAGAGTATAACCTTGCCATGGTTAACGTTGCGGGTTCGAGTCCCGTTCTTCGCTTCCTTAAAAATAGTAGATATAATGAACTACGAACTTTATTTATTTTATTTATTTTCTAGTTTTGCTTTAATTTCAGCTATCATGGTTATAAGTTTAGCTAATGCTGTACACTCTATATTGTTTTTAATTACAGTTTTTTGTAATATAATAGGCATTTTAATTTTATTAGGTGCAGAATTTTTAGCTTTTTTGTTGTTGATTGTATATGTAGGCGCAATTGCTGTACTATTTTTATTTGTTATTATGATGTTAAATATTAAAGCTAAATCAAATAAATCAAGTACTTGACCTCTACTTGTTCTAACTTTACTTTTATCTTCTATTTTTATTTGACAATTTTTAATGTCAATAAGTATAAACTTTGAATATGGGAATGATATAAGCAAACTTACTCACTCATGAATAAATTGAGTTAATAAAAGTTCTACTTTAACTAATACAGAAATTATAGGTAATGTCTTATACACTAATTATAGTTTTGTATTTTTGATATCTAGTTTTGTTTTATTGATTTCAATGATTGGTACGATCGTATTAACAATGCATCAAAAGGCAAATAAAAAAGGACAAGCAATTGCTGTTCAACTACTTCGAAATCCGTCAGGAGTAGTTAAATTTGTGTACCTAAAAAATTAGTTTAAATGTAGATATGATGGAATTGGGAGACATATTAGATTTAGGTTTTAACGGATTTTACCGTGAGGGTTCGAGTCCCTCTATCTACAATTTATACAATTGCTTAAAAGCAATTGTATAAATTAACGTATTATTTACTAATTAAAAATTGTTCTATTTTACCTAAAATTGGTAAAAAAAGTAAAAAGTAAAAAAAGTAATATATACTTGCAAGTTGCCCGACTAAAATATAAGGATCTTCTACAGGCATTCCACCAATTCATCCTAGTACCACGCAGCATAATAAAAAAGTCCAATAAAAAAATTTGTAAATAGGACGAAAGCGAGAACTTCGTATCTCTGTACTATAAATTCATGGTAATAAAGCTAGGACAGCAATTGCAGAAACCATAGCTATAACACCCCCTAACTTATGAGGTATGCTACGTAAGATAGCGTAGAAAGGAAGAAAATACCATTCTGGAACTATATGAGCCGGTGTAATCATAGGGTTTGCTTCTATATAGTTATCTGAATGACCCAGTAAGTTAGGAAAGAAATTAACGAAAAAAGAAAAAAGTATAGCTAATAATAATAAACCCAGTAAATCTTTAACAATGAAATAAGGATACATAGGTACTTTATCAACGGAAGAATCTATACCTAAAGGATTTCCAGACCCATCTTGGTGAAGAATTACTAAATGTAATAAACTTGCCGCAGCAATTAAAAAAGGTAACAAGTAATGCAAACTAAAAAAACGGTTTAGAGTTGCATTGTCTACAGAAAAACCGCCTCATAACCACGAAACAATTGAATCACCAATTAAAGGTATTGCTGAAACTAAATTTGTAATTACAGTCGCACCTCATAGACTCATTTGTCCTCAAGGTAAAACATACCCTATAAATGCAGTCATGATCATAAGAAAAAGAATAATAACACCAACAACTCAGACAAAACGACGTGGTGTTGCGTAAGATCCAAAGTATAAACCTCTAAATAAATGAATATATACTACTATAAAAAACATGGAAGCTCCATTAGAATGAATATAACGCAATAGTCAACCAAAATTGACATCTCTCATGATATGCTCTACACTAGCAAAAGCTAGATCTACATGAGGTGTATAGTGCATAGCTAGAAAAACACCTGTCAAAATTTGAATAATCAAACACATAGCAGAAAGAAATCCAAAATTTCATGCATAATGTATATTTATTGGGGTTGGGTAATCTATAAGATGGTTGTTGATGGTAGACATAAGCGGACGTTTTAGTATACGCATAAATTTTACTAATATTTTACAATTTATAAATACTCGCTATCGGACTCGAACCGATAACCTTAAATATATGGAATGAATTTTAAGTCCATCGTGTTTACCTTAATTTCACCAAGCGAGTTTACTGGTGTAACAGGACTCGAACCTGTATATGTTGGCATCAAAAGCCAATGCCTTGCCAAAGTTTGGCTATACACCATATAGCGAATAACAGGACTCGAACCTGTAATCTTTAATTTGGAAGATTAACGGTATTACCATTTACCTATACTCGCATAAAAAATCTATTTAAGTCAGTTTGATAGATTGTAAACATTCTCTTACATTTATTTTATACAAGCAAATAAAATAAGGATTTTTTAGTTTGAGAGAATAAAAAAATTTTAGTTGCACGATCTTTGTTAGCTTTTTTACCAAGACTAATGATAAAAGCTTTGAAGTACAATTTTCTAATCTATAAATAAATTGCAAGCGTTGCGGAAGTACAATTTTTGCTTTTTTAAATTTATAAACATCATACCAACCTGCAGCAATATAAGCAAATTTTAAGTAATGCTTTGCCAGTAATTCAAAGTTATAAAACAAACTTCAAAATTTATATTTGGTATTTAATGATTTATCTAAAGAGCTTAGAATTTCTTTTAATGAAAATTGTATGGTAGACTTAATTTCATTGCTACGGCGATTAAAATCTTTTTTCAACAAAGTTCCCACATTTTTATTAAATAGTCATGAAAATATAATAAAACAAACTAAAATTAAGGTTTCTTCATTTAGTAATATTACATTGTTAAAAGTAAATAGTGTAAACAGTAATATAAAATAATTTAACATAAATATCTTAGTTTTAGTAACCACCTCATCAATAAATTGAAACAAATAAAAATAGTCAAACAACGTCTACAAAATGCCAATATCAAGCTGCTGCCTCAAATCCAAAATGATGTTGCTGGGTTAATTGATATTTTAATAAACGAATTAAACATACAAATAAAAATAGAGTCCCGATAAAAACATGAAATCCATGAAAGCCCGTAGCCATGTAAAAAGTTGAACCATATATTCCATCTGATAATCTAAATTCTGCCATATTATACTCGAATATTTGAAAACCTGTAAAAATAATAGCTAAAATAATTGTAAAAACAAGACTGATAACTGATTGCACCCTAAAGTTTGAAATAATAGAATGGTGACATCAAGTTACGGTGCACCCAGAAAGAAGTAATATTAACGTATTCAAAAGAGGAATTTGTCAAGGATTTAAAACATTTAATCCTTTAGGTGGTCATATGGAACCGATTTCAATTGCAGGAGACAAACTACTGTGAAAAAAAGCTCAAAAAAAAGCAAAGAAGAATAGAATTTCTGATACAATAAATAAAATAGTACCGAAACGTAGACCTCTTTGAACAATTCCTGTATGATGACCTTCATACGTAGCTTCTCGTACGAGGTCTCGTCATCATAAAAACATAGTTGAAAAAAGCAAAAAAAAACCATTAGCTAAAATTAAGTTAGCTCCTTTATATGCGTGCATATACATAACTAGCCCTACTACACAACAGAGAACAGCAAGAGAAGCTATAAAAGGTCAAGGGCTCGGGTCAACAAGATGAAATGGGTGTCTTTGAACAGATTTTGAAACTTTTACTAAAGATATCATTTTTGATTTAAAAAAGTTTTAGTTTAGAAAGGAAATTTTGTTTTGTTATCAAATTTTTTATCCTATTTTAGTTTAAAAAAGTTAATTAACTTTTTTATTAAATAATTTAAAAGGTCAGGTTTTGCAAAAAAAATGAAGAATAGAGCAATTAGAAACAAAACTTGTAATGCAGAAAGTCTCATTACTGATTAAGTAATTTATTGTATATTCAAGTTACATAATTAGGAAGAGATACACCCTCTATAACTATAGGCATAAAACCGTGATTTACACCACAAATTTCACTACATTGCCCATAATACAAACCTTCTCGTTTAATAAACATTGATGTTTGATTCAACCGACCAGGGATAGCATCGCATTTTATTCCCAATGACGGAATAGCTCAACTATGTAAGACATCTGCTGCAGAAACAATTATTCGTATATGAGTATTTGTAGGAACTACAACGTGATTATCAACTTCCAGCAGCCGTAACTGACCTATTTTAAGTTCATCTTCTGGAATCATATAACTATCAAAAGTAAGAAATTCATTAGATTCATTCGTATAATCAGAATACTCGTAACTTCAATACCACTGATGACCCAAAGTTTTTATTGTTATTGCAGGAGATATAATTTCGTCCATAGCATACAATAAAGAAAAAGAAGGAATAGCAATTATGAGTAAAATTAAAGCTGGAGTGGTTGTTCAAATAATTTCTATGAGTGTTCCATGAGTGGTTAAAGAAGATGTAGAATTTTGTGTGTAGGTAAAATGTCATAAAGTACGTAATAACATTCATGTAACAAAAACTAAAACTACTCAAAGAAAAAACATTAAATCATGGTGTAAATTTATAACACCTTCCATTATGGGAGTAGCTGGATCTTGGAAACTTACTTGTCAATTTTCAGCCGCATCACATCTAATTAAATTTGGGTAAGGTATTGCAAGCGTTGCAAGCAAATAATTTCATTTTTTCTTTTTAAAAAAAGTTTGGGACATTATTTAATTAGCTTTTCTTGGTTGTTTCGTGAATTAAAGGGATTTCTTCAAATGTATGGTATGCTGGAGGGGAAGAAATTACTCACTCTATAGTACTGGAACCCTTTGTACTACCTGTTGTATCAAAGTCTCACGGAAAATTAGAGCAAGGATTTTTTCTGGTTAGAGAAATATAAATTATGTAAAAAAACAGTAGTGTACTTAAAAAAGTTATATAAGAACCAAAAGTTGCTATAGTATTTCATCCAACATAAGCATCAGGATAGTCTGGTATGCGTCTAGGCATACCTGCAAGGCCTAGAAAATGCATAGGTAAAAATGTTAAATTAACTCCTAGAAATGTTGTTCAAAAATGAATTTGACCTAGTATTTCTGGGTACTGTAAACCGGATATTTTACCGAATCAAAAATAGAAACCTGCAAAAATTGCGAAGACAGCACCCATAGAAAGAACGTAATGAAAATGAGCTACTACATAATACGTATCGTGTAAACTGATATCTAAACCTGAATTTGCAAGTACTATACCCGTTAAACCCCCTATGGTAAATAAAAAGATAAATCCTATTGCAAAAAGCATTGGAACTTTTAAGCAAATAGATCCTTCTCACATAGTAGCTATCCAACTAAAAATTTTTATTCCAGTAGGAACAGCTATAATCATAGTAGCCGCGGTAAAATAAGCTCTTGTGTCAACATCTAAACCTACAGTATACATATGATGAGCTCAAACAATAAACCCTAAAAAACCTATGGAAACCATTGCGTAAACCATACCAATATAACCAAATACAGGTTTTCGTGAAAACGTTGAAACTATATGACTAATCATACCAAAACCTGGTAAAATTAAAATATAAACTTCTGGATGCCCAAAAAATCAAAATAAGTGTTGGTAAAGAATTGGGTCCCCTCCACCAGATGGATCAAAAAACGATGTATTAAAGTTTCTGTCGGTTAATAACATTGTAATAGCTCCTGCCAGTACAGGTATAGATAAAAGTAATAAAAATGCTGTTATGAAAATGGATCAAACAAATAAAGGCATTCTATACATACTTTGTCCAGGATTTCGCATATTTAGTATTGTTGAAATAAAATTTATTGCTCCTAAAATTGATGCAGCACCTGATAAATGTAAACTAAAAATAGCTAAATCCACAGCAGCACCTGAATGACTTTGTATTGCACTAAGAGGTGGATACACTGTCCAACCCGTACCAACCCCAATTTCCACAAGAGAAGAAGCTAATAATAAACAAAGTGATGGTGGAAGTAATCAAAAACTAATATTATTAAGGCGGGGGAATGCCATATCAGGACTTCCAATCATGATTGGTACTAACCAATTACCGAAACCTCCGATTAAAATAGGCATAACCATAAAAAAAATCATCAGAAAAGCATGGGCTGTTATTAAAACATTGTATAGTTGATGATTACCTAATAAAAAGTGATTACCTGGTTGTAATAATTCCATTCGAATTAGTAATGACATACAACCACCTAATACCCCAGAAAAGGTTCCAAAAAGTAAATATAAAGTTCCTATGTCTTTATGATTTGTTGAAAATATTCATCGAAAAGTTCATTGAGAAAGAGAAGTAAACATTTTATTTAAAAACTTGTTATAGTGTACTTGTTAAACCTCCTAATTTAATTATAAAGATACGGGAGAAACGGGACTCGAACCCGCAACTTCTAATGTGACAAACTAACACTCAACCTTTGAGTTTTTCCCCCACTATAAATTTAAATATTAATAATTTTTACTTTAAAAGGACATTTGTTCTTTAAAAAGTTATGTATAAGTTTAATTTGATATAAAGAAATACCTGAAAATTCAAATATAACCTGACCTGGTTTAATATAACAAAATTTGGTATAAACTGCGCCTTTACCTTTACCCATCCTTGATTCTGTACTCAATGAAGTAAGAGTTGAATTCATAAAAATTAAATTTCAGAATTTAATTGAATTGGATTTTTTTGAGATAAACTTTAAATTTTTATTTAGCAACCTTAATAAAATACTTACTTTAATTTCTGTTAATCTTCCACCAGTTATTGATTTTATACCGAAGGAACCCAACTTTAAAATATGGCATTTATAGTTTAAAATACTTTTATGGTTGTTGTGAAATTTTGTATTCATGATAATAGATTATTTTGTCTTTTATATAGTATAGAAAAGCCAAACTTGTAAATTATTCAAACCAGAATTAGTATAAATTTCAGAATTATGGTACTCCATATAACTATTTAATTTTGATAAGGGTAAACTGCCTTCACTATTACTTAACGTTTTACTCATTTGATTTCGCGTATTATCAAATCGCCCTGAAATTTTTATTTTAAAGCCTTTTAATCTTAAAGAAATAGGACCTTTACTATTATAAACAATTTTTTTAGAATTTAAGCAACTGCTCAATACAAAAGTTACTCGCTTCAAAATTATTTTTAGAGAAATTTTTTTTTTGCGATTATATAATATGTAAGCAGTTATAAGTGCAGGAGTATTTACCCAGCTCATTTGTTTTAGTAAATACAGTTTTAAGTTTCAGTTGGTTAAAAAACGTAAGAATAAAGTTAACTTTTCTAATTTTAAAAGATTACTATTAAAACAGCTTCTATAGATTACTAACAAAATAATTTTATCTTTAAGTACAAGCCAATGAAGCGGGCCAAAAAATACTTGTTTAGAATCTAAGTACCGTCTCAAGTAATTGTACAAAACTAGCTTTAAGTATAAAAAACTTGTATAAGAGGATAAGTTTTTACCGTATAACTGAAATGTATTATTTCAAACTTGAGATAAACCAAGCCTGAAGCTTATAGGATTTATTTTTTGTGACATTTAATTTTGTTTGTTTTTGATCAAAATATTATTTTAAGTTAATTTAATGAATGAAGTTCGTATTTAAATATAAAAAATTTATTACTAAACATTTATAATAAACCGATCTATCTAATATTCTTTTAGATTATTCATGAAAAGAAGAAAGAAAGCTTTCGTACTTATTGATTCTTTCAGTACATAAACAATATCAACGTGGCTACTTGACGTGCTGATGGTATCAACAATCAATACACTATTGGTTAACGTATTCTGGTCCTCTCGTACTAAGAATAATTCTTATTCTTTTCAAACACCCGCAGCAGATAGGGACCGAACTGTCTCACGACGTTCTGAACCCAACTCACGTACCTTCTTCACTAGCGAACAACTAGACCCTTGGAATCTACTTCAAATCCAGGATAAGATGAGTCGACATCGAGGTATCAAACCATGGCATCAATAAGAACTCTCAACCATGATGAATCTGTTATCCCTAGAGTTCCTTTTATTTGTTGAGCGGTACTATTTCCACTTACTTGTACCGGATCACTATGACCGACTTGCGTCTCAGCGCGATTTATCAATCTTGCTGTCAAACAAATTTAGTGCCATTACGCGCTTAATTAATTATTAAAATATTAATTAAAACTTATCTTTGTACACCTCCGTTACATTTTAGGAGGTACTCGTCCCAAGTAAACTTCCCATCTTGTACTGTTTTTATAAAACATAAATTAGAAAAGCTAGGTATTTTTAAATGGTATTTCATACTAGTTTTTTAAAACTCCCATTTATTCTACATAAAATATTAACTTTTTCAATACAAAACTAAAGTAAAGGATCTAGGGTCTTTCCGTCTTACTGCAGGATACCTACATTTTCATAGGTTATGTAATTTCACTGAATTTAAATTGGAGACAGTAAAGCAATCGTGACACCATTCATGCAGGACGGAATTTACCCGTCAAGGAATTTCGCTACCTAAGGATTCTTATAGTTAGAACCGCCGTTTGCTTAGAATTAAAATATAAGCGTCAACTTATAAATGATGACCTTTAAGCACTGGGCAGGTGTCAAACTCTATACATCTTATAAAACTAATTAGCAGAGTCTTGTGATTTTGATAAACAGTCGTTGCTTTCTATTTTGTGACATCCATAATGAACTTTAAGACACTCCTTCTTGCGAACTTACGGAGTTAATTTGCCAAGTTCCTTCAATTTAGTTTGTTCATTCACCTTAGTATTTTCAACAAACCCACCTGTGTCGGATTAAGTACGGTCAAATAAAGCTATAAATTTTTCTTGAAATTATAGTGTATAAAAAATAAAACCTAGTAAAATTTTTTACTTAAAAATAATTTGTACACATTAAGTAATGTATATAACTTGGTAAAATTACCTGTCAAGTACAGTATTTACTCTCCTCTTAAGGACCGACTAACTCAATAAACTTAAAATTATATTGAAACCCTTGGGTAATAGGTGACTACGATTTTTTACGTAGTTTACGTTACTCATGTCAGCATTAGCACTTCTGATAAATTTTTGTAAAGTTACCCTAACAAAAATAATTGTTACAGAACGTTTCACTACCATCAATTTAGACTGATTCATTGTTTCGGTATACGACTTTGAGCCTCGTTTATTTTAAATTTTTATAAATTACTAGCGAGCTAAAACGCTTTCTCCAATAAAAGGCTGCTTCTAAGCCTATTCTTTATCTAATTGATTTATAAAAAATTTTCTCCACTAAGTCGTAATTTTGAGACCTTAACACATGATCTGGGCTGTTTCCCTTTTGTCTTTAAACCTTATCGCTTAAAGACTGTCTGTTAATAGAATTAAATTATAATTTGAAGTTAAAATAAACTCAGTAGTTTAAAAAACCCTTTATTTACTTTGTACTATACCTACAATTTACTTTATTAATGTAGTACTTAAATACGTTTCGTGAAAAACCGGCTATCGCCAAGTTTGATTGGCCTTTCACCCCTAACCGTAAGTCATCCCAATATTTTGCAACATATACGGGTTCAGTCTTCTAAAACATGTTACTGCATTTTCAACCTGCTCACGGTTAGATCACTTGGCTTCAGGTTTAATAAACATAACTTTTACTACGCCTACATAGTTTTATTTAAGCTTGCTATATTATATTAACTTACTGACTCATTATGCAAAAGGCAATTTGTTACTCTAAAGTAATTAAAATTCCAAAAGTAGTTTAAGTGCTTAATTTTTTAAATTACTTAAAGTTACAGTAATTTTATCCTAAAACGGAATTTTTCATCTTTCCCTCACGGTACTCGTTCACTATCGGTTAAAAAAGATATTTTCGGCTTAGAAGGTGGTTCTTCTGTATTCATACAAAATCATACTACTTCATAAATTATCAGTACAAAACTTTTACAGGACTTGTACCTTTTTAAGTTTAAAAATTCAAAGTTTATACTATTATAATTATAGCCTCAACCATTTTCATTCGCCATTACTCACGGCATCTCGTTTGATTCTTCAACTAATGTTACTAAGATGATTCAATTCACATTATTTATTTAATAACATAAAGTAGAGTTTTCTATATAGGAAAATTGTAAATCACAGGCCTGTGCCTCTTTAACAACGTTTCGTCGCGCGACGTCCTTACTTTTTTACCAAGATTTTCGTTAAGCACCCTTAAGTAAAAACTTAAAATAATATTTTGATCAAGATTAACCTTTCGTTAAACTCATAAGTTCAACAGTTATTGTACTCCTAATTCGATAATAAACTACGAGAATTGCTAAACCAATTGAGGACTCTGCAGCTGTTATAGTCAACACCAGTAAAGCGAAAATTTGACCTGCTATGTCATCCAAATAAACTGAAGACAATACTAAATTGAAACTAAGAGATAAAAACATTATTTCTAAAGACATTAACATTATTAAGATATTTTTTTGGTTTAAAAATAAACCAAACATGCCAATTAAAAAAAGTAAAAAAGAAATAGTTACACAATTGATTTGACTTATCATAGTTTTAGTACCATAATTTTTTATAGTAGGGTAGTAAAGTTGTTTTGTATAGTTTTATTTTCCAGCCACAGGTTCCCCTACGGCTACCTTGTTACGACTTCACTTCAGTTTATTTTTTACCGTAAAATATAACATACTTGCTAATTTTTCAAGTAAAAGAAATTCCATAGCGTGACGGGCGGTGTGTACAAGACCTGAGAAACGATTCACCGTAACATTCTTATTTACGATTACTAGTAATTCCAACTTCATGTTTTCAAGTTGCAGAAAACAATTCGAATAACACCTTTTGTGGATTCGCGTAAACTATCATTCTTGCTTCCAGTTGAAGGTATTATTGTAGCACATGAAAGTAGCCCAATTTATTAAGGTCATAAGGACTTGACGTCATTCTTTCTTTCTTCTAAGATATCCTTAGCAATATGTATTAGTTTAAAAATACAAAAGAGTTTCGTCCGTTTGTTGGAATAAACCAAACACTTCAAAGCACGGACTGACGACAGCCATGCAACACCTGTGATAAATCATACAAAAATTGGTAAGGTTTTGCGCGTATTATCGATTTAAACCACATGCTCCACTACTTGTGCAGGTCCCCGTCAATTCCTTTGAGTTTTAATCTTGCGATCGTAGTCCCCAGGCGGAGTGTTTGACATATTAATTTTTCCTCTGAACTTTACTCCAAAAAATAACACTCATTGTTGAGGGCATGGACTACAGGGGTATCTAATCCCTTTTGCTACCCATGCTTTCATACCTTAACGTCAGTACTGGTTTAGATTAGTGCTTTCGCTCTTGAAGTTCTTTCAAGTATCAATACATTTTACCGTTACACTTGAAGTTCCATAATCTTCCCACCAGACTCAAGAAAATTACTGTAGAGTCTTTTTAATTATTAAATTTTTAGCTTTTAAGTTTCTAATTAATTTTCCGTCTACGTATCCTTTATGCCCAATCAATTCGAATAACGCTTACCCTTCTCGTTTTACCGCGGCTGCTGGCACGAAATTAGCCAGGATTTAATTTTTAGCTTAATATCATAATTATATAGTTAAATAAAGTGCTTTACAGTTAATAACATTCTTCACACACATGATTTAGCTAGGTCAAGCTTTCGCTCATTGCCTAAGATTCCCCACTGCTGCCTCTTAATAAAGTTTGGACCGTGTCTCAGTTCCAATGTGGCTGTTCATCCTCAAAGACCAGCTAAAGATTGTAAGCTTGGGAAAGCAATTAATTTCCCAACAACTTAATCTTGCATAAACTTCCCTTAAGTTTTTAAGATAAATTTTTATGTATTACTCACCCGTTCGCCAAAAATAATAACTTATTATTCGACTTGCATGTGTTAAGCTAATCATTAGCGTTCATTCTGAGCCAGGATCAAACTCTTATTTTGGTCATGATTTTTTTAGTTATACTTATTTACTACCCTAATAAATTTTTGAATAATATAATTTTAACCAGTAATACGCTAGCATAGAAACACCTACTTCTTCTAGTAGTAGTTGTGAAAATAAATTCAAAGTTATAGAACAATTTTGGGTATTGATAAAATTTGTTAATACACCATATTTAACATAAAACAAAGTCACCAAATTGTTCAATTGAACAATTTGCGATTTTCTGTAGTTTCTTTTTTTTAATTTGCGATTACGAGTTTTTATGATTTCATTTTTCACTGCTTTTTTAAAACACATAATTAGTAATTATAAATATATTTAGTTTGCGGAAGTAGGACTTGAACCTACATTTTTCAGGTCATGAGCCTAACGAGTTCGCCAGTTTACTCTATTCCGCGTTTTTAGTGTACTCCCAGCGAGAATTGAACTCACATTAACACCACGAAAAAGTGTTGTCTTACCTAGTTAAACGATAGGAGCTAAACTACAGAATTTTAAGTATTGCGTTTTTTACCGTATTTAGATCGTCCTTTTTGACGTTTTGAAACTGCATATAGATCATAAGTACCTCTAATAAAATGATAACGCACTCCAGGTAAATCTTTTACCCTACCTCCACGAACTAAAACTAATGAATGTTCTTGCAAATTATGACCTTCTCCGCCAATGTATCCTATAACAGATTTACCTGTTGTTAAACGAACTTTAGCTACTTTTCTCTCTGCTGAATTAGGTTTTTTAGGATTTACTGTGTAAACCCGTACACAAATTCCTTGTTTCTGAGGAGACTGTTGTAAAGCAGAAGATTTATTTAAATTAATTTTAGTTTTTCTAGGATTCTTTAAAAGTTGGTTTGCTGTAGGCATAAAAAGTTACTTTTATAAGCAATAATGGACTCGAACCATTAACTAATTTATTGTAAGTAAAGTACTCTACCAATTGAGTTAATTGCTTATACCCTTCTTGAATAGGACTTGAACCTATAACCAATTGGTTAACAGCCAATTGCTCTTCCGATTGAGCTATCAAGAAGCTTTTTTGTTTGATTAAATCTAAAACAAGATATAAAAAAGAAAAATTCTAAAAACAAAGAAGAAACAAAAATTAAGAGCGGTTGTATTCAAAAATCTGGAGGTGAAAGAATAAACAACAATAAAACTTGCGTAAATAAAATTTGCTTTTTATAAAGTTTTATGAATGAATAAAGTTTGTAAGGCGATACAAATAATAAGATTAAAAGTAGAATTATTAAAGATAATGAAAAGAAGAAACTTATAGAATTATACATACGGTTAATTCACTGTAAGTAAAGATATATACGAGCTTCTAAACTTATATGTAATATTTTATTTTCTTGAAATATTTCTCACTGAATAAAAAAATTAAATACTTTGGGTAACAAAAAAATATTTGTAAAGAAAAAGCTTAAAAAAACAGAAAATAAAAGAACAAATAAATAGCGTCACATAAGTGTGATTTGGTAATTAAATCAACCACTTGTAAAAAATGTTAAAATATGATATGCAATTAAGGGAAATCCATTTACACTAATCATAAAAAAACAAGTTTGTAAAATAGAATCAAAAAGTTCTGTGATGTGAGTAGCTATGAATTTTTTATGGGAAAGTCTTATAAGAGGAAAAATTTCAAACAAAAAAATAAACTCTATATAGTAAAAAGATACAATAAATATTAAAATTAGGCTTAATACACAATAAAATACACGCCATAAAATTTCTTTGAAATATATATTTAAAGGGTACATTAGTAGAATATAAAACTTATATTTAAATATGGGTGTATTAGGACTCGAACCTAAAATCAATAAATTAAAAGTTTACTGCTTTACCATATTAAGCTATATACCCTATTTATGATACAAATTAACCTACCTCTTTATAACTCTATAAGTTTAACTATTATTAAAAAACCCTACCCCCTTATTATAACCGTTTTTTAATACAACGTACTGGCACATGTACCAATT